ACCAATCATAGACTTTATTGAGATAGGTAAACCAGAAAGACCCCCCCTCCAAGAACCGTATATGAGAATTTCATCTCGTACGGCTCAAAACGAACCACCAAAATACTAGTTCAAACAAATATGTGTAATAGAAAAACTTCTTAATCCTATGATTCAAGAGTTTTTTTGACCATATGAAAAAAGAAAAATTCGAAAACTCTTCTCTTCTTTGTGGTTATAATATCAAAATATCAAGTCGGCTCATTCCCTTTTTGGTGTTGATTGTTAGGGGCCTCTTGAATCTTCTATTTACCCATTTTTTTTTATTTGATTTAGTATTTATTTTTATGTAATATATTTGTATGGAATGTAGCCTTATTATTTTATTGTTTTCTTTATTTTTGATAGGAATTTTCTTGTTACAATCCTAGAAACCGATTGAAACCTCAGATTCGTACTAGAACCACGATGATTTTTTTAATAAAACTTTCAAACTAAGCCCAAAGATTCTCTGAGTAAAAACCGTTGTATCATCACTTATTCAATCAATAAATAGAATCAGCAAAAATCCAAAGAAAGGTTTCTCCTTTGATCAAACATAGATAAAGAGTTTGAAAGAAGAAAAATCTTTCAATTTATACCTTCTAACTCTTTGAAATTTTTTGGAGTCCGATCACGGGATCTGAATATTCAGTATGAATCATAGTTCTATAATCTATTTCATATATTTCGTGCTACAGATACTATAATAAATACCTGACGAGGTATAAAAGCATCTCTATCAAGACGACAGACCCACTCTCTGTACTATCATATAGGATCAATTTTAACAAGTCGCACACTCATATTCCAGAAATACAGAAATAAATTTCACGATCGAACTATGAAAATAGAATATTATGAAAATAGAATATAGAATACAAAATCCGAGAGAAAAATGTTTCATTTTGTATTCAAAAGCTAGGCCTTATTGTTTCTTATAAATCTAATTCATTGAAATTCCATCTAGTAAAACGGAAGAATTATAAATCTCCAAAATAATAGATAGGAATACTGCAAATAGAGCCATTGCGATACCCATTAAAGGAGTGGTTCCCCATCCAGGGGCTACTTTACCATATTCGGAATTCAATGGTTTCAATAAATCCCCTACAACAGTTCGTCTTGGACCAGATCGAGAACTACCCTCCACGCTTTGTGTAGCCATAAATTGAATCCTATTTGTATTAATTGAGATCTGTTGACTTTGTATACCATTCCGTTGTAAATAAATGATCTTATCATAGATCCATTGGGGTCTTGAAATCATATAATAATGGAAACAGCAACCCTAGTCGCCATCTCTATATCTGGTTTACTTGTAAGTTTTACTGGGTATGCCTTATATACTGCTTTTGGGCAACCCTCTCAACAACTAAGAGATCCATTCGAGGAACACGGGGACTAAAAGAGGTAAAGAACCTCCCAGTATTAGGAGGTTCTTTACCTCTTTACTTCAATTAAGATATTAAAAAATCATTTTACCTTTTTAGTTTGAATTTTAGGCGGTTCTCGAAAAAAAATAGCGAAAAAAATTATTCCTAAAGTTGACACTAAAAGGAATGTATAAACCAATGCTTCCATAAATTCAATCGTGGTTTACAATTATAGCTTTCATACCTGTTTATTTTGGAGCATCTCCTGGATAAAAAAAGACAAAAATTCAAAGTAAAGGGTGGCGATTCAAATTAAAATATCTACATACCCTATCTAAAATCACAAAAATAAAATAGAGGCCAAAACTAAGAGATCAAAGATTGTATCAAACTACTTGTCTTTTTGTAGTTGGATCTCCAAGTTTTTGGAATGCACCAAATTCCACTTGAGCATCTAAATCTGGATCAATCCCAGCAAAAACATCTCTGAACAAAGTTCGAGCACCATGCCAAATGTGTCCGAAGAAAAAGAGCAGAGCGAACGAAGCATGTCCAAAAGTAAACCAACCCCTTGGACTGCTACGAAAAACACCATCGGATTTCAACGTAGCACGATCTAATTCAAAAATTTCGCCTAATTGAGCGCGTCGAGCATATTTTTTGACAGTAGCAGGATCACTATAACTGACTCCATTTAGTTCACCACCATAGAACTCAACAGTTACACCCACTTGTTCGACACTATACTTCGACTCTGCCCTTCGAAAAGGAACATCAGCTCTAACAATTCCATCTCCGTCTACCAAAACAACTGGAAATGTTTCAAAAAAAGTAGGCATACGGCGTACAAAAAGTTCACGCCCTTCTTTATCTCTAAAGATAGGATGTCCTAACCATCCAACAGCTATTCCATCGCCGTTGTCCATCGAACCCGCTCTGAACAATCCACCCTTTGCAGGATTATTGCCAATGTAATCATAAAAAGTTAATTTTTCGGGAATTTTAGACCAAGCTTCGGATAAATTTTGATTTTCGGCTAACCCGGCACTAACTCTTCGATATATTTCTTGCTGGAAGTATCCTTGATCCCATTGATAACGAGTGGGACCAAATAATTCAATCGGGGTAGTTGCTGAACCATACCACATAGTTCCAGCAACAACAAACGCTGCAAAAAAGACAGCAGCGATGCTACTGGAAAGGACAGTTTCAATATTTCCCATACGTAATCCTTTGTATAAACGTTGGGGCGGACGGACACTAAGATGAAATAGGCCCGCCAATATGCCCAATGTCCCCGCTGCAATATGATGAGAAGCTATTCCTCCCGGAACAAAGGGATCAAAACCTTCCACACCCCATGCTGGACTTACTGGTTGTACCTTTCCAGTTAATCCATAAGGATCGGAGACCCATATTCCAGGACCATACAATCCGGTTACATGAAAAGCGCCAAACCCAAAGCAAGCTACTCCTGAGAGAAATAAATGAATTCCAAAGATCTTGGGCAAATCCAACGACGGTTTTCCTGTACGCTCATCAAAAAATATTTCTAGATCCCAATACACCCAATGCCAAATAGCTGCTAAGAAACACAAGCCAGAAAACACAATATGCGCCCCAGCCACACCTTCATAACTCCAAATACCCGGATTGTTTATAGTTCCTCCTGTGATATTCCAACCACCCCACGAATTGGTTATGCCTAAACGAGTCATGAAGGGTATAACGAACATACCTTGTCTCCACATCGGATCGAGAACGGGGTCAGAGGGATCAAAAACTGCTAATTCATATAGAGCCATCGAACCGGCCCAACCAGCAACCAACGCTGTATGCATTATATGGACAGACAGCAAACGACCGGGATCATTTAATACGACAGTATGAACACGATACCAAGGTAAACCCATGGAAATACCCCTTTATTCACGAAAAATAAACACTATGTAACTTTATTGCACTGGAAAAACTATGTTATCGATCTCCCTTTTTAAGTGGAGAAAAAATTACTATTTTTTTTCTATTCTTTTTTTAGTATTTTAGTAATAATATAACAAGTCTATTTGTAGGAACAAAAAAAGAGAAGCAAATCTATTTTATACCCGATAAGTACCAATACGCAACGGGTAGCTGACTCCATTTTATATGAGCGAACACAGAGAGATTTGTTCATCATTCAAAGGACTTATTCATAATAATTTGACTCTATTGGTTTTGTCTTCCTTTATTATTATTATATATTTTTTTTATTATATTATATATTTTTTTATTATATATTTTTTTTCTATTTTTTAGAAATAGAAATCCACGCATAAAATAGTACAAAATATTACTAAAATAGTAATAAATTATAAAAAAAAGATTAATAATTTATAAAAGTCAATATTCTTAAAACAAAAAATTCATTGTTACGTTTTCATATCAAAGTGAAATAGAGTACTTAATCTTTTTTCTTTCATTTAATGCCTATTGGTGTTCCAAAAGTCCCTTTTCGACATCCGGGAGAAGACGATTCACTTTGGATTGACTTATAGTGCGACTTGTCAGATATATTGGGTCATACGGAATCACCCCGTTCTCTCACCCGATTGAGATATCCCTCTGTTTCGCCCAAGAAAAATTGATTAAATCATCAAAAAATTGGAGCGTGAAGTGCAATCAAGTTCAATTAGATCTATGCTTTTGAGGTACTCAAATTAATATTATCAATTAGAATAATTTATGGTTGCCTTGTTTAGACCAACAAAATGAAGTATTCAGACTCCGTTTAAAAAACCCAATTGGTAATATATCTATTATGATTATTACGTGGATCATATTCTATATTAGCAATTTCTTTATAAATTTTTATTTGATTCGAACTGAAAATCATATTCAGTCAAATAAAATAATCTAATGAATACGTCAAATATTTGACAGAAACCTCAAATGAATTAAAAAAAAAGAAGTTCTAACAAAAAGACGCGGTATTAAAGCATTTGCCCTATATGTGCAAATAAAAATCGGGCAGACCTTTACTCGGAGTAGAACACAAACCTAAAAGAATTGAAGAAGCCCACTCAGGAACAAGAGAATGCCATCGTGATTTGAGTTTAATCACAATGAACGAATATATCAATAAGAAGTTAATTTGATAAGTTTAATTAATTTTTTTTATTAAGTAAACGCGTCAAAACCCATCTTTCTTAAAAAATAGAAGAAAAGCCCCCTCTCAGTCAAAATAAAGGTTAAAAGGTACTCAGTATTAAAAAAAGAAGGGCTGGAATCTAAACATTGATTCTTTATTTTGGTGATTTTTTGTGAACCGTATGCATCAAAAGGTGCATGTACGGTTTCTAGAGGATAGAATTTTATCCTAATCAACCGACTTTATCGAGAAAGATTACTTTTTTTAGGTCAAGGTGTTGATAGTGAAATCTCGAATCAACTTATTGGTCTTATGGTATATCTCAGTATAGAGAGCGAGACCAAAGATTTGTATTTGTTTATAAACTCTCCTGGCGGATGGGTAATACCCGGAATAGCTATTTATGATACTATGCAATTTGTGCGACCAGATGTACAAACAGTATGCATGGGATTAGCTGCTTCAATGGGATCTTTTATTCTGGTTGGAGGAAAAATTACCAAACGTTTAGCATTCCCTCATGCTTGGCGCCAATGGGTTTTTATTTGAAAGAAAAAAACTATGCCTTCGCCATATGAAATAGAAATATTAAGTAATAATAGCATGGCATTTCGAATTCGATATAGATATAAGAAATTTTTTTTAAACATTAGATTATGTATCGAAAGAGTCGTATGGGATATTAAGGGTATTTCTGATTTTATTCTATCAGGGACCTCTTTCAGCGTCACAAACATTTTTGTTTTCACACCGAAGGGCTCTTAAGACTATTTATGTTATGAAAGAGTACAAAAAAAAGATTCTATTATTCTTTTTTTTTTTCAAATAAAAAAAAGAAACTTTGGGATTGCTAAATCACTAATAAAATAAAGCAACGGGACCACCATAGTATTTTTGCTTTTTACCTCTTCCAAAAGAAAGGGTGGTTATTGGATCATTTACTGATTTAAGCCTAGATTTTTTTTCGCTGAAAGGTAAAATAAAAGTGAATTCTAATGTGAAGCCGTATGCAATACACAATCAATAACAATGCATGTACGGTTCTTCAATTCTATCGTCTTTTCTTATTCTTTTTTATCTCTTCCGGCACCGTCTTATTTCTTATTTATTTTATTATATTTCTATTATTTTTTATATTCTAAGAGATAGAATAAACCCTTTGTTCTTATATAATCAGGGTAATGATTCATCAACCTATTGCTGGTTTTTATCAGGCACAAATAGCAGAATTTGTCCTGGAAGCAGAAGAACTACTGAAACTGCGTGAAATGATCACAAGGATTTATGCACAAAGAACGGGAAAACCCTTATGGGTTGTATCCGAAGACATGGAAAGAGATGTTTTTATGTCAGCAACAGAAGCCCAAGCTCATGGAATTGTTGATCTTGTAGCAGTTGCATAAGAAATAACAGGAATTTCATGCAAATCGCGATTTGATATTTTTTTCTTACCGGTACCGGAATTCAAAATTTAATATTAAAAAATTTAATATTATAGTATTTATTTAATTAATAATTACTAGTAATTAATTAGAATATTTATTACTAATATTCTATTAGTAGAAAAAAAATTCAGAATCATACGGTTACGATCGATCTAAACCAGCCCATTATGCATACGATTCAAGATGCCAACTATTAAACAACTTATTAGAAACACAAGACAGCCAATTAGAAATGTTACCAAATCCCCCGCTCTTGGGGGATGCCCTCAGCGCCGAGGAACATGTACTAGGGTGTATGTGCGACTTGTTTAGATCATCAGCTTGGACAAAAGAAAGGAAAAATTTTTCTGCTATCTGTGTCAGTACGGATGAATAGGATAGAATAAAAGAAAGAATGCCCTTCATTATCAACAAAAAAGATCTATCAGATTCGTCTATTCTGTATCAAATTTATGGTTTCATTGGTGCAAATTAAATCACCTCAATTTTCAATTTAAAAGAAGAAAGAATTTCCCATTGGTAACAAGTGATTATCCATTAAGCAGGGAAAATCTTATTAAAAGTTCAAAAAAGGCTGAAAATTTATGCCCCTACTCTTGCAAGAGCGGACTAAGAAGGTCAACGAATTAGCTAATCCTCATAATTAAATACCGTTACTATATAGATAGATTTCCTTGTGAAAGACCTATTACTGGATAATTCATAGGTAGAGCAAAAGAATGTGAACTGTACACGTTAACAATAGCATTGATTAAATGATTAAATGCAGGAGGGGGCTCCGGTGTATAGAGAAGACCTCACCGTTTAAAAAATAACCATAGAAACGATGGAACCCACTATTTATTTATCTATTTCTATTTATTGCTTATTTTTTTTATTTATTCTATTTTTGTTTGTCTTTAAGACTTACTATCAATACAGTTTCTTATTCTTATTTCGAGATGAAATGTCTCAAAAAAAAAAGAAAAAGAAAAAATCGTGGTTGGGAAGGTTATAGTAGCAAAAGCCTTTGGAATTTTTATTTTATACATTGGAAAAATCCGTTTTGTTATTATAGATAAAGGGGAAAAAGAATAACTGAAAGAAACGAAACCGATTAGTTATTCATCAAAGTTTCGTGTATTCAATGACCAGAATTCGACGAGGATATATAGCCCGGAGACGTAGAACAAAAATTCGTTTATTCGTATCAAGCTTTCGCGGGGCTCATTCAAGACTTACTCGAAGTATTACTCAACAAAAAATAAGAGCTTTGGTTTCGGCCCATCGGGATAGAGATAAACAGAAAAGAAATTTTCGTCGTTTGTGGGTCACTCGGATAAATGCAGTAATTCGCGGAAATAAGGTATCCTATAGTTATAGTAGATTAATAAATAATCTGTACAAAAGACAATTGATTCTTAATCGTAAAATACTTGCACAAATAGCTATATTAAATAGGAATTGTCTTTATACGATTTCCAATGACATTAGAAAATAAGGAAATTGGAAGGAATCCATAGAATTTTTTACACGGAATTGAATTTCTTGAAAATGAATTCCGGGAAGGTAGAATAGAAATTCGTACGATAAAATATGATGATAATATGATCAAGTAAAGTAGTCAAACTAAACAAAACATTCAATAAAAAAAACAAAAAAACATTTCTTCTCCCCCAAGTCGTTTTTTTGTTTCTTACGACACGAAAATAACTTTGTGATTTTAAGATTTTTTGAACAAAACTTCAATCTATGGTTGAATTCGAATTGGAATTTTGATCAAATTTCAATTTGAGTAAGCTTATTTTTTTGCTGGTTATAAGATCAGTAGTTAGAGTGCCCAACTCGCTTTTTTTCAAATTGTTTTTCATTATTAACAAAAGGTAACAAAGATAAAATACGAGCTTGTTTTATAGCAATAGTAATTAATCGTTGTTGTTTTAAACTCAATCTATTCACCCGTCTAGATAATATTTTTCCTTGTTCACTAATAAATCGACTAATTAAACTCATGTTTCTATAATCAATTCGATCCCCCGATTGGATCGGGGGCAAACGCCTACGAAAAGATCGCTTGGACTTAGGGAAAAGTCGTTTGGATTTATCCATGGTTTGTTTATTCCTTATTTCAAAATTTCAAAAATCCTATATTCGTTCAATTGCAATTGGATCAAAAATGATTTCGAATTCAGAAATAGGATTTTTTTTATTTTATATTTAATAGTTAGAGTATTGAATATATATTGAATATTTTTTTTTTATCTTATATATATATTTAATTATATATTGAATATTGAAATATTGAATATTTTTTTTATTCTATTCAATTTTAATTAACTATTTAATTAAATAATTAAAATAATTAATATTTAATTATTTATTATTTTAATTAAATAATATTCTATTTAATAGAATATTTAAATAGACTCTATTCCTATTCAATTTCAATCGAATATATTTCTCTATATATTTAATATATGTCGTTAAAATAAAACCTATTTATTTATATAGAATTAGCTGGAATTCGAATTTCAACTATATATTACTATAATATAGTATAGGATAATATATTCTATATAGTAAGGTAAGATATTAAGATATTATATATTCGATAAGATTCTATACTCTATTTTTATATTCTCTACCTATTCTCTACTATATTACTATATTATTACACGCAAGCGATCGATTCCATCTATTTCTTTATCTCCCCGTGAATTGTATGTTTGGAACAATAGGGACAGAATTTTTTCAATTCCAATCGACTGGGCGTATTGTGCCGATTCTTTTGAGTAATATATCTTGAAATGCCTGTTGATTTCTTATTAACACTCTTTCGAACACAACCCGTACATTCTAAAATAATCCTTACTCGAACATCTTTCCCCTTGGCCATAAACCTCCTTAGGATTTTGTAATTTTTTATTCAAAAAAATCTGCTATTTTCCGATCTGAAGTGACGAAGAAAGGAAGGAAAAAGAAGTGAAGTTGCTAACTCGAAATCCAAATTATGAAAAATTTCATTACAACTAATATAGTTCTAATTATAGTAATAATAAGTAATACAAAGATTTTAAACTCTATCTCAATTTAAAGTTTCGATGAGAATCACAGTAATTTAATTCATTTAAGCGTCTTGTAGAATACTATTGCACTAACTACTACATTTCTACCTCACTTCTCTTAATTTTTAATTTGAATTTAATTGACGGTAATTTACTGGAAGCGCGGATCCCGAGTTCCCAGTTTTACTGAAGTTGAATCCACGTTTTTTTCTTTTCTAACTTATTCAAATTAAATAAAAAATAAAAGATTAAATAAAAAATAAAAGAGGGGAGTCGTAGGGACAGATATTTAATTAATTGTATCTCTAATCTGCTTGATCCTCTCCCCCCCGCGTTGATAACTAGAATGAAAAAAAAGGCAATGTCAATCCATCTGGGAAAAAACGATTGATCTCTATCAATAGGCCTGCTAAAGACGCAAACCATAGAGTACTTATTACCGGTGCCACGGAGAGATATGTTTTTAGATCGCGCATTTTGTTTTGAATCCTCCTTCTTTATTGTTTATTGTTTCTTTATTGTAATAACTACTCTTTTTTTTATTCTAATATTCTAATACATAATGATAATAGATATAGAATCCGATTCTATGTAATTCAAGTCAACTTGGATTTGTTTTGTACGCGGAATCTCTAATTCAAATTAAAATAAAATGTACAACAATTTTATATCCTTTTCTTAAAAAAAGATGCCCCTCCCTTTTCTTTTTCGCGAGGATTGAGGAAATTTGCCTACGTTTCTTATTATATAATATAGGATATCAGATCAAAAAGAAAAAACTAATAATGGATATGAATGGAAAAACTGAAATAAAGTATGTGGAAAACAAAACGGGTATTCTTTACAATAACATTATAAATAAATTACCAAAGGGATGTAGCGCAGCTTGGTAGCGCGTTTGTTTTGGGTACAAAATGTCACGGGTTCAAATCCTGTCATCCCTATTTATTACTTCGTCTCTGAGCAATAACAAGGGATCAATTGAAATAAATTAAAATTGAAAATGGCACATACCCAATTTTTAATATATATCATATTCTCTATATAGAGTATAAGTATTCAAGAGTGTAGGTAAAAAAAGAAAGACTCTTTTTTACTTACAGTCTCCTTTTTGTGATTTTGATAAGTAAAGCGCTCTTAGTTCAGTTCGGTAGAACGTGGGTCTCCAAAACCCAATGTCGTAGGTTCAAATCCTACAGAGCGTGATTCTCTTTTTGGTTTGTTATTGTTAGGTCAAAATTGATACGGAAAAATCGAAGAGCACTCTGAATTTGACCTCCTCCTTTCTTTAATTCGAAGGAGGTCAAAGAAAAGACGGTGTTAATTAATATGAATCAAAGGTCCAACTGATCACCACGTCTATATTGTAAATATGCAGTTACGAATAATCCCGCCAAAGTAATAGGAATTAACCCCAAGACAATTCCAAAGAGCAAAACTTCAATCATTTCAATTATTTTGTTTTTGAAAAAAGGTAAAAAGAGAGGTAATATTTATCCTTAAAGATTAATCCTTAAATATTAATCCATATTGAACCGAAATCTCAATAACCAAGAATTGGAAACGAACATCGTAAAGAATTAGAGAATAAATAGAATACTACAAAAATTTGTTTTTTGTTTTTATTTTTCGAAACTGTTCATTCAAGTAATTTCAAATAAGTCGTACCTTGCTCAGCCCAATAAATAGAACTGAGGTTATAGTTAAAGCTGCTAGTAGAAAACCGAAAAAACTAGTTATAGTAGGCATGAAGGAGCTAAATAAACTTTTTTATACGTATGCTTGTAAAGCAAAAGCACTTTCCTAAGTTAAATTTTTTCAAAGATAGGAGGATAAATAAAAATACTAAATGAAAGAATAAGTTCAATTGAGAATTTTTTTATTTATTTTTCTTTATCAATCATTTATTAATCATTATCATAATAAATTTCCCACGGCACTAATAAAATACAGAGGGATAGTGGTATAGATAAAAAAGGAAATCAATTTATCATCTATACCATTTACATTTACTTAGACTTTCATGATTACAAATAGAATTAAGAGATTCGTTAGCCAATTTAAAATAGAAATATTTTAAAATTAATATTCTAAGAAATACTCTATATTACTATATTAGTAGAATTCGATAATTAGTTGAATATATTCTATTTCTATTAAATTCAAATTTTATTCTATTTCTATTTTTTATTATATAAAATTAGTATATAAAATATAAAATTATTATATAAAATTATTTTTATTTTATTATATTGAATTAAAAATAGTGAATTAAAAATTGAAACTCTATTTCTAGTATATTCTATTAATATAGAATTCTATTAAAATCTTAATTTTAAAATATTTCTATTTAAAATAAAAATATTCAAATAAAAATATTCAATTTTATTTTCAATTCTATTAATTAAATTATTAAAATTAAATTATTAATTATTAAATTAATTAAATTAATTAACTTTGAAATTAATTAATTTAATAGTAAGTTGAATAACTTAATAACTTAATTAATAACTTAATAAGTAATAACTTAATTAATAACTTAATAATTAATAAAAACTGTGGTGTAGAGCTTCATTCAAAAAAACTTTTGTTGAATAACTACGGAAATCACTCCAAAATAAAATTACAAAATCATTTCTATTTGGATAGTTTATTTATTATTTTAGTTTATGTTTATTTAGTATCTAGTTACTATTTACTTGTATATTTGTATCAAATTTGTATGGTTTTTCAATTTTCATTTGTGAAAATCAAAAAAAATAAAAGGTATTCTAGTAAAAATAGTAAAAGGTCTTATAAAGAGATCATGTGCAATTTGAATTTAACTTATTAAATTTATTACTTGATTCATTCAGATAATATCTGGAATATAAAGAAGAAGAAAAAAAATATCACACGACCCAATCAATCAGTCGAAAAAAATCCAAATTTTATTTTGTTTTTGTACAACTAGATCCTACGATTACGAATCGTGATTATCTTTTTTTTGTAGATTTTACATTTTTTTCTTTCTTTATTCAAAAAAAACTTCTTTTTAGTTAAGTGAGAAGAAAGACCTTTTTTTGATCAAATACCTAACTATGTGCATCACGAATATTAATTATTTCAATTTTTTTTTCGTTGTTCTCCCCCTTTCATCGAATATTCCCTACTACGGGTACTTGGTAATGGATGACTAAGTAGTTCGTTTAAAATGCAAAAAAACAAGAAAAACTCTTCTTCTAGAACCAAAAAAATTTGAGAGTTAATATCGAATCGAATTGAATTACGGAAATATTCGAATCTCTTTCATGAATTATTAATTGCAACCCGTCGAATTCGCATTTTCCCTCATTTCGAATACACAGTTCTACAGCAAAATAAAAAGAAAAAAGAGAGTATCTAGTACTTCATTTCGATAATAATTAAAATTGCCTTGCTGCGTCAGAAGAAGGATAGCTATACTGATTCGGTATATTTTAAAGAAACCTTTGGTACAATATTGACG